AGTAACTCAATCAATTCTTAGAAAATATATTGTCTTACCCTCATTGATAATAGCTAAAAATATTATCCGTATGCTATTATTTCAATTTCCTGAATGGTCCCAGGATTTTAAAAATTGGAATAAAGAAATGCATGTAAAATGCACCTATAATGGTGTTCAATTATCAGAAAAAGAATTTCCAAAAAACTGGTTAACAGACGGTATTCAAATAAAGATCTTATTTCCTTTTCGTCTGAAACCGTGGCACACATCTAGGTTACAATACCCTAATAAGGATTCAATAAAAAAGAAAGGACAAAAAAATGATTTTTGTTTTTTAACAGTTTGGGGAATGGAAGCGGAACTGCCTTTTGGTTCTCCCCGAAAACAACTTTCGTTTTTTGAACCCATTTTAATAAAAGAACTCGAAAAAAAAATGAAAAAATGGAAAAAAAAGCGTTTTCAAATTCTACGAGTTTTAAAAGAAAGAACAAACTTGTTTCTAAATATCTCACAAGAAACAAAAAAATGGGTCATCAAAAACATTTTATTTATAAAACAAATAATCAAAGAACTTTCCCAAAGAAACCCAATTCGATTATTTGAATTGAAAGAAATATACGAGTTGAATGAAGCTAAAAAAGAAAAAAATTTGCTAATAAGTAATCGAATGATCCACGGCTCGTCCATTCTAATCCGATCTAGGGATTGGACAAATTTTTCATTGAGAGAAAAAAAAATGAAAGATCTGACTGATAGAACAAACACAATACTAAAAAAAATTGAAAAAATTAGAAAAGACACGAAAAAAGAGTTTCTAAATCCCGAAATAAATATTAGTCCTAACAAAATAAGTTATGATGATAAAATATTCGAATCTGACAAAAATCTTTTAAAGATATTAAAAAAAAGAAATGTACGATTAATTCGTAAATCGCATCATTTTATAAAATTTTTCGTTGAAAACATATACATAGATATCTTTCAACGTATGATTAATATCCCGAGGCTGAATGTGCAACTTTTTATTGATTCAATAAAAAAAAAAATTCCTCAATACATTTACAATAATGAAGCAAATCAAGAAAGAATTGATAAAACAAATCAAAGTATAATTAACTTTATTTCAACTATAAAAAAGTCACTTTCCAATATTAGTAATAAGAATGGAAAGATCTTTTGGGACTTATCGTACTTGTCGCAAGCATATTTATTTTACAAATTATCACAAACACAAATTATTAACTTATCTAAGTTAAGACCTGTCTTTGAATATCACGGAACATCCCTTTTTCTTAAGAATGAAATACAGGATTATTTTGTTGAAGTTGTTGGAGCACAAGAAATATTACATTCCGACTTAAAACAAAAGGATCTTCAAAATTCGGGAATGAATCAATGGAAAAACTGGTTAAGGGGTCATTATCACTACGATTTATATCCGATTAGATGGTCCAAATTACTACCACAAAAATGGCGGAATAGAGTCAATCAAGATCGGATGGCCAAAAATCAAGATTTTAACCAATGTTATTCATATGAAAAAAACCAATTAATTGATTACAAAAAAAAAAAAAATTTTGAAACACACTACTCATTACCGAATAAAAAAGATAATATAACAAAAAAATATATATATGATCTTTTATCATATAAATATATTAATTATGAAGATAATAAAGATTCATATATTTATGAATTACCAGTACAAGTAAAAAATAATCAAGAAATTTCCTATAAGTACAACACGGATAAATGGAAATTTTTTGATATACTGACGGGTATCCCTATCAAAAATTATCTAGTAGAAGATGATATTATAGATCTGGAAAAAAATCCGGATAGAAAATATTTTGATTGGAGAATGCTGCATTTTTGTCTTAAAAATAAGTCCGATATTGGAGCCTGGATCAATATTGAGGCTGACACGAACAGTAATAAAAATACTAAAACAGGGGTTAATAATTTTCAAATAATTGAAAAAATCGATAAGAAAGATTTTTTTTATCTCACAATTAATCAAGATCAAGAAATCAACCCATCCAACAATAAAAAAAAAATCTTTTTTGATTGGATGAGAATGAATGAAGAAATACTAAATCGTTCCATATCGAATCTGGAACTTTGGTTCTTTCCAGAATTTTTGATACTTTATAATGCATATAAAATTAACCCGTGGATCATACCAATCAAATCACTTCTTTTAAATTTTAATGTAAATGAAATTTTTAGTAAAAATAAAAAACAAATTGGAAAGAAACAAAGATCTCTTTTTATACCAGCGAAGGAAAAAACTCTTGAATTAGAAAATAGAAATAAAGGAGAAAAGGAATCTGTGGCCGAAGAGGATCTTGAATCAGCTCTCTCAAACCACAAAAAATATGTTCAAGAGGATTCCGCAGGAGCAGATGTGAAAAAACGTATAAATAAAAAGCAATACAAGAAAAACACGGAAGCGGAGCTTGATTTCTTCCTAAAAAGATATTTTCGTTTTCAATTGAGATGGGATGATTCCTTAAATCAAAGAATGATCAATAACATCAAAGTATATTGTCTCCTGCTTAGACTGATAAATCCCAGAGAAATTGCTATATCCTCTATTCAAAGGAGAGAAATGAGTCTGGATATTCTGATAGTTCAGAAGGATTTAACTCTTACAGAATTAATGAAAAGGGGAATATTGATTATCGAACCGGTTCGTCTGTCTGTAAAAAATGATGGACAATTTATTATGTCTCAAACCATAGGTATTTCATTAGTTCATAAGAATAAGTACCAAATTAATCAAAGATATCACGAAAAAGGCTATCCTGATAAGAAGAGTTTTGCTGAATCCATTGCAATACATCAAAAAACGAATGAAAATAGAGCCAGCAATCATTATGATTTGCCTGTTCCGGAAAATATCTTATCCCCTAGAGGTCGTAGAGAGTTCAGAATTCTAATTTGTTTCACTTCTCAGAATAGAAATGATATCCATAGAAATACAGCATTTTACAATGCAAATAAGGTGAAAACTCGTGATCAAGTTTTAGATAAAAGCAAACATCTTGATAGATATAAAAATAAACTAAATAAATTAAAGTTCTTTCTTTGGCCCAATTATCGATTAGAAGATTTAGCTTGTATGAATCGTTATTGGTTTGATACCAATAATAGCAGTCGTTTTAGTATGCTAAGGATCCATATGTATCCACAATTGAAAATTCGTTAATGCTACATTTTTCCTATATTTCCCGTACCATATATGGTATATGAAGACAAAGAAATACACATATGGCACTGTCTTACATTCTGATAGATGATATTAATTTAATTCAATGACGTATCTATTAGATTTAGAAATGAATCAAGAAAATATTCTTATTTAATTTAAATTTCAGTTTTAAGTCGAAATACTTTTTGTGCGTGCAGAAATATACCATCCTTTTGTATACCTATCTGAATCCAATTTTTAAAATCGGATTGCTAAATTTTATAAAAAAAAAAGAATAGAAATTCTTAATGAAATTAAGATTATTGTGTATATCAAATTAAAATGAGTAACATTATTATTACTGATCAATAATAATAAAAAAAAAAATAAAAAAGGAGGGGAAGGAGATTTCATTTTATGGTAAAAAATTCATTCAGCTCTGTTATTTCGCAAGAAGAAAAAAAGGAAAATGGAGGATCCGTTGAATTTCAAGTATTCAGTTTCACCAATAAGATACGAAGACTTACTTCACATTTGGAATTGCACAAAAAAGACTATTCATCTCAAAGAGGTCTACGTAAAATTCTGGGAAAGCGCCAACGATTACTTTCTTATTTATCAAAGAAAAATATAATGCGTTATAAAGAATTAATTAATCAATTGAATATTCGGGAGTCAAAAACTCAGTAATTTAAAAAGTCATTTTGAATTATTTGATTTATTAGATCTTGAATTTTTATGAACTTATTTTCAGCAATTCATGGAAAAATGAATCGAGGAAAAACTTATGAATGGACCAGCTACAAGAAAAGACCTCATGGTAGTCAATATGGGACCTCACCACCCATCAATGCACGGTGTTCTTCGACTCATCCTTACTTTGGATGGTGAAGATGTTATTGACTGTGAACCAATATTGGGTTATTTACACAGAGGGATGGAAAAAATTGCAGAAAACCGCACAATTATACAATATCTACCTTATGTAACACGTTGGGATTATTTAGCTACTATGTTCACAGAAGCAATAACGGTAAATGGTCCAGAACAGTTGGGAAATATTCAAGTACCTAAAAGAGCCAGCTATATCAGAGTAATTATGTTGGAGTTGAGTCGTATAGCTTCTCATCTGTTATGGCTTGGCCCTTTTATGGCGGATATTGGCGCACAGACTCCCTTCTTCTATATTTTCAGAGAAAGAGAATTAGTATATGATCTATTCGAAGCAGCCACCGGTATGAGAATGATGCATAATTTTTTTCGTATCGGGGGAGTCGCGGCTGATCTACCTCATGGCTGGATAGATAAATGTTTGGATTTCTGCGATTATTTTTTGACAGGGGTTGCTGAATATCAAAAACTTATTACACAAAATCCTATTTTTTTAGAACGAGTTGAGGGAGTAGGCATTATTTGTGGAGAAGAAGTAATAAATTGGGGGTTATCAGGACCAATGCTGCGAGCTTCCGGAATACCATGGGATCTTCGTAAAGTTGATCATTATGAGTGTTATGACGAATTTGATTGGGAAGTTCAGTGGCAAAAAGAAGGAGATTCATTAGCTCGTTATTTAGTCAGACTTGGTGAGATGACGGAATCCATAAAAATAATTCAACAAGCTTTGGAAGGAATTCCAGGGGGGCCCTATGAAAATTTAGAAATACGATGTTTTGATCGAGGAAAGTCTCCGGAATGGAATGACTTTGAATATCGATTCATTAGTAAAAAACCTTCGCCAACTTTTGAGTTGGCGAAACAAGAACTTTATGTGAGAGTCGAAGCCCCAAAAGGGGAATTGGGCATTTTTTTGATAGGGGATCAGGGCGGTTTTCCTTGGAGATGGAAAATTCGCCCGCCGGGTTTTATCAATTTGCAAATTCTTCCTCAGTTAGTTAAAAGAATGAAATTGGCTGATATTATGACAATACTAGGTAGCATAGATATCATTATGGGAGAAGTTGATCGTTAAAATGATAATTGATACACCACAAGTACAAGATATCAATTCTTTTTCTAGATTGGAATTCTTAAAAGAAGTCTATGGAATTCTATGGGTGCTTGTCCCTATTTTGACTACTGTATTGGGAATCACAATAGGCGTACTAGTAATTGTATGGTTAGAAAGAGAAATATCCGCAGGGATACAACAACGAATTGGACCTGAATATGCTGGTCCTTTGGGAGTTCTTCAAGCTTTAGCAGATGGTACAAAACTACTTTTTAAAGAAAATCTGCTTCCATCTAGAGGTGATACTCGTTTATTCAGTATCGGACCATCCATAGCAGTCATATCAATTTTACTAAGCTATTCAGTAATTCCTTTTGGTTATCGCCTTGTTTTAGCCGATCTCCATATCGGTGTTTTTTTATGGATTGCCATTTCAAGTGTTGCTCCCATCGGACTTCTTATGTCAGGATATGGATCCAATAATAAATATTCCTTTTTAGGTGGTCTACGAGCTGCTGCTCAATCAATTAGTTATGAAATACCATTAACTCTATGTGTATTATCAATATCTCTACGTGTGATTCGTTGAGACCTAAACTTCTCCCACTTTTTTTTCGAGAAAAGGGGTGAAATGAATTGAATAGATATCTTCATTTTTATATTCATTATTCGGATTAATGAACTAAATCAGATAGTTATATGAGTGAAAGAAAACAGCTTATATAAATAAAAATTAGCAGTCAAAGTATTGAGTCTCATTTTCTATGTATAAGAGTTAAGCAGAAATAAACATAGGTGCAAGAGAGCCTTTATCCCAAGATTGGTTGACTAGTCATCCTGTCTTGAAGCGGACTCAAAAGATCAACCGTATTGAGTTTTCACTATTATTTGTATGTACTACCATATATGTATTACCATAACACGGCCGATTGAGCAAAAATGCGTGGATGGTTAGAAACACCAAGATATACAAAGGATTAGTAATGGAGATTTGCAAAATTATCCAAAAGAGAGAGAAGGACATTTTTGCAAAATGCAGAATATAAAAAGAATACGAATTGGGGCTTTAAGTTTGTAGAAATGATGAGGCAGTACTCCCCACGATTCCGATCCAGAGTATGCGCCTATCCACCCATTAAATAAATGACTATCGGAAACGAAATAATCCCTTATTTAGTAAATCCCCTTTTTCTCAGAAAGAAGAATAGGAACGAAAAAAAAAAATGTAAAGAATCCAATTACAAAAAAAAAAAGGGATCTTTTTTATTCTTTCTTATCTCCATCTATTCCTATATCCCTATTCATAGAGATAGAATTCGTGTCCGAATTCATGAACTAATGGAATCGGAATAGCCGATTTTTTTTTTTTTCGTAATTGAAAACGATGGGTTATTGATATTTATAATAAATAGTATTTTAGTGAAGAATTAAGTTATTACTTAACAAGGAAAAATTTTGATTATTAAAGGATGAGATCAATTCAGAAGTACCCTTTTTCTTTATTATTAGAACAGACAGAATTCTATTGGGTTAATTTGGGGACACACGATCGATTTTTATCCTATACTATTCTACAAAAAAGACATATCAAGATAAATAATCCCGACACGCTCCTTAGATTTATTTATGGCCCTCAAGGAGCCGTATGAGGTGAAAATCTCATGTACGGTTCTGTAATAGCGATGAGAACAGTGATGTTATTGCCGACTATGATTATCTAACAGTTCGAGTACAGTTGATATAGTTGAGGCTCAATCAAAATATGGTTTTTGGGGATGGAATTTGTGGCGTCAACCTATAGGGTTTGTTATTTTTCTAATTTCTTCCTTAGCAGAATGCGAGAGATTACCTTTTGATTTACCAGAAGCAGAAGAAGAATTAGTAGCGGGTTATCAAACCGAGTATTCGGGTATCAAATTTGGTTTATTTTATGTTGCTTCCTATCTAAATCTATTAGTTTCTTCATTATTTGTAACAGTTCTTTACTTGGGTGGTTGGGATATCTCTATTCCATACATATTCGGTTATGAGCTTTTTGAAATAAATAAAGCGTATGAAGTCTTTAGAATGACAATTAGTATCTTTATTACATTAGCTAAAACTTATTTGTTCTTGTTCATTTCTATAACAACAAGATGGACTTTACCCCGACTAAGAATAGACCAACTATTAAATCTCGGATGGAAATTTCTTTTACCTATATCTCTCGGTAATCTATTATTAACAACTTCTTTTCAACTCTTTTCACTGTAAAGGAATACCATATTCTATATTCACGACTTGCTCAAACAAGAGAAAGAAACAAACATAAAATTCCTTAGAGATATTACAATATGTTCCCCATGGTAACTGGGTTCATGAATTATGGTCAACAAACAGTACGAGCTGCAAGGTACATTGGTCAAAGTTTCATGATTACTTTATCCCATGCAAATCGTTTGCCTGTAACTATTCAATATCCTTACGAAAAATTAATCACATCGGAGCGTTTCCGCGGTCGAATCCATTTTGAATTTGATAAATGCATTGCTTGTGAAGTATGTGTTCGTGTATGTCCTATAGATCTCCCCGTTGTTGATTGGAAATTGGAAACGGATATTCGAAAGAAACGATTGCTTAATTACAGTATAGATTTCGGGATCTGTATATTTTGTGGTAACTGCGTTGAATATTGTCCAACAAATTGTTTATCAATGACTGAAGAATATGAACTTTCTACTTATGATCGTCACGAATTGAATTATAATCAAATTTCTTTGGGTCGTTTACCAATGTCAGTAGTTGATGATTATACAATTAGAACAATTTTGAATTCGCCTCAAATTTAAGTCTAAAATAAGTAAATCCCTTGATTAAAGAGTAATTTCCAATTACTAAGATTCCGTTCTGATCTAAAGAAATGAAGTTTCTTTCGTTTTGTTTGTTTGGTCACTACCTACAAATCCAAACTATTGATTCATGAGAATTGCAGCTTAATTTAGATTGAAACTATATATTTCTAAATATATAGTTTCGAACTACTCTACTCTTTCAGATCAAGACTAAGATTAATCCAATAACTGTACCTACATTAATTCACACCCCTTAAGATTTAATTAGGAATTGATTATTCATTTTTTTTTCCTGGTCAGATCAATAAGGTCATGAAAAACATTTCGATTTATTTATCTCTTTTTTTACTACATATAATGGATTTGCCTGGACCGATACATGATTTTCTTGTAGTCTTGTTGGGATCAGGTCTTATATTAGGAAGTATGGGAGTACTATTACTTAACAACTCGATTTATTCTGCTTTTTCGTTGGGACTGGTTCTTGTTTCTATATCCTTATTCTATATTCTAGCAAACGCCCAGTTTGTAGCTGCAGCGCAACTCCTTATTTACGTGGGAGCTATAAATGTTTTAATCATATTTGCTGTGATGTTCATGAAGGGTTCAGAATATTCCAAAGATTTTCATCTTTGGACCGTTGGGAGTGGATTTACTTTTCTGGTTTGTACAAGTATTTTTGTTTCACTAATGACTACTATTGTAGATACGTCATGGTATGGGATTATTTGGACTACAAGATCAAACCAGATTCTAGAGCAAGATTTGATAAGTAATAGTCAACAAATTGGAATTCATTTATCAACATATTTTTTTCTTCCATTTGAACTCATTTCGATCATTCTTTTAGCTGCTTTGATCGGCGCAATTGCCGTGGCTCGCCAGTAATAAATCTTTAGAAATAGCATAAATAAAACTTTATTCTATGTTATCATACACATCCCCCTTCAATTCTATTTGAAGATTGTTTCTGTCTAAAATAAAAATTCTTTTATTCGATCGATTACCAATATATTCCCTTGTTCTGTACTTTTTTTTTGTCAATTGAATTGAATCTATTAAATTTTTGTTCATATTGAAATGAATCGGAATTGATAAGGAGTTGGTCAATCATGCTCGAACATGTACTTGTTATAAGTGCCTATTTATTTTCTATCGGTATCTATGGATTGATCACGAGCCGAAATATGGTTAGAGCCCTTATGTGTCTTGAGCTTATACTGAATGCAGTTAATATGAATTTCGTAACATTTTCTGATTTTTTTGATAGTCGCCAATTAAAAGGGAATATTTTCTCAATTTTTGTTATAGCTATTGCAGCCGCTGAAGCAGCTATTGGCCCAGCTATTGTTTCGTCAATTTATCGTAACAGAAAATCAACTCGTATCAATCAATCGAATTTGTTGAATAAGTAGTATTTTTTTATCAGAAAAATTATGCGATTCATCAAGTCAAATTATCTGTATGATACGTAATCCATGATCATGTTTGCGAAAACGTAAAAAATCAAAGTATCTTGGCCCTATCGTATGAGTTAATCTGAAAGTAGATTGATTATAAAAAGTCTGATAAATTATTGACTCATCTGGTATCTAAATATAAAATTCATTTACAAATTTACTCGATCGAAAATTTATAGTCTTAAAAAAAAATTATAGATCCAATGTCACATTCAGTAAAGATTTATGATACATGTATAGGGTGTACTCAATGTGTCCGAGCTTGCCCCACGGATGTATTAGAAATGATACCTTGGGGCGGATGTAAAGCTAAGCAAATAGCTTCAGCTCCAAGAACAGAAGACTGTGTTGGTTGTAAGAGATGTGAATCCGCCTGTCCGACGGATTTCTTGAGTGTTCGAGTTTATTTATGGCATGAAACAACTCGAAGCATGGGTCTAGCTTATTGATACGTTCTATAAAAGCCCCCTTGAATACATTTGATTTCTTTTTTACCGACAAAAACTCGTGCTCGAAAATAAATATCCATATATTCTTTTTTATTTCATTTTCGAACATGGGTTTTTTTAGTCCAAGTGTATCTTGT